AATGAATTGCCTGAAAAAGGATTACCTTGATAGGGTAAATTATATAATTGAAATTATATTCATTATATTTAATAGAATTAAACTATTTCTAAAAGTATCAAAAACTTTTGTGCATCATACACTAAAATATAATAATGAAAAAAGATAAGCTAATTAAGCTACTGGGTTCATACCCCACTTATAAAGGTTTATAATCCTTTTCTTTTTAATTTTTAATAATTCAGCTAAAATTTTATTTCTTATAATTTTAAGAATAAGAACACTAATTTCTATTTCATCTAATTCATGAATAGGAGCTTGGATAGGATTAGAAATTAATTTATTATCTTTTATCCCCCTAATAAGAGATAATAAATTAATATCAACTGAAGCTTCATTAAAATATTTTTTAACTCAAGCACTAGCCTCCTCTGTATTTTTATTTGCAATTATTTTACTTTTATTAAATTTAAATAAAATACCAAATATTTTTAGAAATATAATAATTTTTTCTTCATTGTTATTAAAAACAGGAGCTGCTCCTTTCCATTTTTGATTTCCATCTATTATTGAAGGTTTATCATGAATAAATTCTTTACTATTAATAACCTGACAAAAAATTGCTCCTTTAATATTAATTTCTTACACAATTGTTAAACCTTTGATTATTATCAGTATTATTTTATCAAGAATTATTGGTGCTCTAGGAGGATTAAATCAAACTTCTTTACGAAAACTTATGGCATATTCTTCAATTAATCATCTCAGATGAATATTAATAGCTATATATAAAAGAAATCAACTATGAATAATGTATTTTTTATTTTATTCCTTTCTGACATTTATAATAGTCTTTTTATTAAATATATTTATAATTTCACATATAAATCAATTATTTTCATTATTTTATTATTCTAAAAATATAAAAATTCTAATTTTTTTTAATTTATTATCTTTAGGAGGTTTACCCCCATTTTTAGGATTTTTCCCAAAATGAATTGTAATTCAATCCTTAATCTTAAATTCCCAATTATTTTTACTAGTAATTATAGTATTTATAACATTAATTACATTATATTTTTATATTCGATTATCTTATAGAGCTTTTATACTAAATTACTACGAAATTAATTGAATAAATAATTCAACTTATAAATCAATAAATATAATTATTTTTATAATTATTTCACTTATTTCTTTAATAGGATTATTTTTAATTTCATGTATATATTCTTATTGTTTGTAATCTTTAAGGCTTTAAGTTAATAAAACTAATAGCCTTCAAAGCTACAAATATAAGAATATAATCTTTTAAGCCTTAGTAAATATTTTTACTCCTTTAGAATTGCAGTCTAATGTCATTATTGACTATAAAGCTTTTAACTTGATTAAAGAGAATTATCTCATAAATAAATTTACAATTTATTGCCTATTTTCAGCCATTTAATCGCAACAATGGCTATTCTCTACTAATCATAAAGATATTGGAACTTTATATTTTATTTTTGGAGCTTGATCAAGAATAATTGGAACTTCTTTAAGAATATTAATTCGAATTGAATTAGGTCATCCAGGTTCACTAATTGGAAATGATCAAATTTATAATGTAATTGTAACAGCTCATGCTTTTGTAATAATTTTTTTTATAGTAATACCAATCATAATTGGTGGATTTGGTAATTGATTAGTCCCTTTAATGTTAGGAGCTCCAGATATGGCTTTTCCACGAATAAACAATATAAGTTTTTGATTACTTCCCCCAGCTTTAACATTATTATTAACAAGTAGAATAGTTGAAAATGGAGCCGGAACAGGATGAACAGTATACCCTCCTTTATCTTCTATTATCGCTCATGGAGGGGCTTCTGTTGACTTAGCTATTTTTTCTCTTCATTTAGCTGGAATTTCTTCAATTCTAGGAGCAGTAAATTTTATTACTACAGTAATTAATATACGATCAATGGGTATTACATTTGATCGAATACCTTTATTTGTTTGATCAGTTGCAATTACAGCTTTATTACTTTTATTATCTTTACCCGTATTAGCAGGAGCTATTACTATATTATTAACTGACCGAAATTTAAATACATCTTTTTTTGACCCCGCAGGAGGGGGAGACCCAATTCTATACCAACATTTATTTTGATTCTTTGGACATCCTGAAGTTTATATTTTAATTTTGCCAGGATTTGGAATAATTTCTCATATCATTAGTCAAGAATCAGGGAAAAAAGAAACTTTCGGAGCATTAGGAATAATTTATGCAATACTAGCAATTGGTTTATTAGGATTTATTGTTTGAGCTCATCATATATTTACTGTGGGAATAGATGTAGATACTCGTGCATATTTCACTTCAGCAACAATAATTATTGCTGTACCAACAGGTATTAAAATTTTTAGTTGATTAGCAACTTTATATGGAACTCAAATTAATTACTCTCCTGCTATTTTATGATCATTAGGATTTGTATTTTTATTTACAGTAGGAGGATTAACTGGAGTAGTTTTAGCTAATTCTTCCCTTGATATCATTCTTCATGATACATATTATGTAGTCGCCCATTTTCATTATGTACTATCTATAGGAGCAGTATTTACAATTATAGCAGGATTTGTACATTGATACCCCCTTTTTAGAGGCTTAACTTTAAATAATAAATTATTAAAAAGTCAATTTACTATTATATTTATTGGAGTAAACTTAACTTTTTTCCCTCAACATTTTCTAGGATTAGCTGGTATACCCCGACGTTATTCAGACTACCCAGATGCATATACAGTATGAAATATAATTTCTACTATTGGATCAACTATTTCAATATTAGGAATTGTATATTTTTTTTACATTATTTGAGAGAGAATAATAACAAAACGTCAAGTCTTATTTCCAATACAATTAAATTCATCAATTGAATGACTTCAAAATATACCACCAGCTGAACATAGATATTCTGAATTACCTTTATTAACTAATTAACTTCTAATGAGGCAGATTAGTGCAATGGATTTAAGCCCCATATATAAAGTAAATTACTTTTTTTAGAATATTTATGTCAACATGAGCAAATTTAGGATTACAAGATAGTTCTTCTCCTTTAATAGAACAATTAATTTTTTTTCATGACCACACTTTATTAATTTTGCTTATAATTACTATATTAGTAGGATATTTAATATTTATATTATTTTTTAATAAATATGTAAATCGTTATTTATTACATGGTCAAACTATTGAAATTATTTGAACTATTTTACCAGCAATTATTTTATTATTTATTGCCTTTCCTTCTTTACGATTACTTTATTTATTAGACGAAATTAATGAACCAGCAATTACATTAAAAACTATTGGACATCAATGATACTGAACATATGAATATTCAGATTTCACAAATATTGAATTTGATTCATATATAATTCCTACTAATGAATTATTAATTAATAATTTTCGTTTATTAGATGTTGATAATCGAGTAATTTTGCCAATAAATTCACAAATCCGAATTCTAATTTCAGCAATTGATGTAATTCATTCTTGAACAATTCCTGCATTAGGAGTAAAAGTAGATGCAACACCTGGTCGATTAAATCAAACTAATTTTTTAATTAATCGACCAGGATTATTTTATGGACAATGTTCAGAAATTTGTGGGGCTAATCATAGATTTATACCAATTGTAATCGAAAGAATTTCAATTAAACCTTTTATTAAATGAATTCATAATAATTTAAATTCTTCATTAGATGACTGAACGCAAGTATTGGTCTCTTAAACCACTTAATAGTAAATTAGCACTTACTTCTAATGAAAAAAAAATTAGTTAATAAATAACATTAGTTTGTCAAACTAAAATTATCTTAAAGATATTTTTTAATCCCACAAATAGCCCCTATTAATTGATTAAGTTTATTTATTATTTTTATCATTACTTTTTTAATTTTTAATATAATAAATTATTATTTATTTATTCCTATTCTACCTAAATCAAATTTAATAAATAATAATATGAAAATAAATTCATTAAATTGAAAATGATAACAAATTTATTTAGTGTATTTGACCCTTCCTCAAGAATTTTTAATTTTTCATTAAATTGATTAAGAACCTTTCTAGGTATTTTAATAATTCCTTCAATATATTGATTAATACCTTCACGTTATAATATTTTTTGAAATATAATTTTAATAACTTTACATAAAGAATTTAAAATTTTAATTACTCCTATAGGAATAAATGGTTCTACTTTTATTTTTGTATCATTATTTTCAATAATTTTATTTAATAATTTTATAGGCCTATTCCCATATATTTTTACAAGAACAAGTCATTTAACATTAACTTTAACATTAGCTCTTCCTTTATGACTAAGTTTTATAACATTTGGATGAATTAATAATACTCAACATATATTTACTCATTTAGTACCTCAAGGAACTCCTTCTATTTTAATACCTTTTATAGTATGTATTGAAACTATCAGAAATATCATTCGACCAGGAACTCTAGCAGTACGATTAACTGCAAATATAATTGCTGGTCATTTATTATTAACTTTATTAGGAAATACTGGACCTTCTATATCAACAATTTTATTAAGTTTATTAATTTTTACACAAATTGCTTTATTAACATTAGAATCAGCTGTAGCTATAATTCAATCTTATGTTTTCGCTGTTCTTAGAACATTATACTCTAGTGAAGTTAATTAATGTCAACTCATTCAAATCATCCTTTTCATTTAGTTGATTATAGACCATGACCTTTAACGGCATCAATTGGAGCTATAACCTCTGTTTCTGGTTTAGTAAAATGATTTCATCAATATGATCCTAATTTATTTTTTTTAGGTAATATTATTACTATTTTAACAATTTTTCAATGATGACGAGATGTGACTCGAGAAAGTACATACCAAGGTTTACATACAGAAATAGTAACTACAGGATTACGTTGAGGAATAATCTTATTTATTTTATCAGAAATTCTTTTTTTTTTCTCTTTTTTTTGGGCATTCTTTCACAGAAGTCTTTCACCTTCTATTGAATTAGGAACAATTTGACCCCCAATAGGAATTACTCCTTTTAATGCCTTTCAAATTCCTTTACTAAATACAGTAATTTTATTAACTTCAGGAATTACTGTAACATGATCACACCATAGATTAATAGAAAATAATCATTCTCAAACAACACAAAGTTTATTTTTTACAATTATTTTAGGAATCTACTTTACTATTTTACAAGCTTATGAATATATAGAAGCTCCTTTTACAATTGCAGATTCTTCTTATGGATCTACTTTTTTTATAGCAACAGGATTTCATGGAATTCATGTAATAATTGGAACTACATTTTTATTAATTTGTTTAACCCGACATTTAAATAATCACTTTTCAAAAAATCATCATTTTGGATTTGAAGCTGCTGCTTGATATTGACATTTTGTTGATATTGTATGACTTTTCCTTTATATTTCTATTTATTGATGAGGAGGTTAATAATTTATCTATATAATATAAAAAGTATATTTGACTTCCAATCATAAAGTCTATAAATTATAGTATAGATAATTATATCTATTTTAACAATTAGTTTAATTATTATAACTATTTCAATATTAGTAATATTTATTGCTTCAATTTTATCCAAAAAAAAATTAATTGATCGAGAAAAATCATCTCCTTTTGAATGTGGATTTGATCCAAAATCAACATCACGTATACCTTTTTCATTACGATTTTTTTTAATCACCATTATTTTTTTAATTTTTGATGTAGAAATTGCTTTAATTCTTCCAATTATTTTAATTATAAAATTTTCAAATTTAATTATATGAACAATTACATCAATTATTTTCATTATTATTTTATTAATAGGTCTATATTTTGAATGAAATCAAGGTATATTAAATTGAAATAAATAATTAGGGTTATAGTTAAATATAACATTTGATTTGCATTCAAAAAGTATTGAATTATTTCAATTTTCCTTAATGAATATGAAGCAATAAATTGCATTTAGTTTCGACCTAAATATAGGTATATTTTTACCCTTATTCTTTATTATTAAAAATTAATTGAAGCCAAAAAGAGGCTTATCACTGTTAATGATAAAATTGAATAATAATTCCAATTAAAGAAATATGAAGTTCAAGTAAAAGCTGCTAACTTTTAACTTTTAATGGTTAAATTCCATTTATATTTCTATTTTATTGAATAATTAATCAATTTATATAGTTTAAGTAAAACCTTACACTTTCATTGTAATAATAAAATTTTTATTTTTATAAATATATATATATATATATATATATATATATATATATATATATATTTATACTAAAAAAAATTCATTAAATTATTAATTAATAATATATTCAAAGATTAATTAATCTCCCTAACATCTTCAATGTTATACTCTAATTTATAAGCTATTTGAATATTAATAAATTATTAATATATAAATAATTATTATTCAAAAAATAAAAGTTAATAAATAAATTTTTAAATTATTATTCTGTAAATTTTGATTTAATTGAGCACTTTTTATTAAATTATAATATAATTTTTGACCTCCAAAAAATTCAGACCATCCTTGATCAAATGATTTAGTTACTATTATTCCAATTATTAATATTTTATTAATAATTCCATAAGTTGAAATATATGGTATAAATCATATAGAACCTAAAAAATAAGTAATAATATATATATTAAAAGATTTATTAATAAAAAATAAATTAATTTTAGCAACTAAATAGCCTATTAATCCTCCTAATAAACATACAAATAAAGTTATTAATTTCAAATATCAAGGAAGAATAATTAATAAAGGAGTAGAAAAAATTAATCATCTTAATATACTTCCCCCAAAGATTCTTAAACATAATAAACCTAACATTCTTTTTAATATTACTCAACTTTCATCATTTAATAAATTTAATCTAGAAAAATTACAATCTCCTGAAATAAAATAATAAATTAATCGAAAAGAATAACAAACCGTTAAACCAGTGGAAAAAACATATAAAAAAAAAGAAAAACTATTAATGTAAGAAAAAGAAACTATTTCTAAAATTAAATCTTTAGAATAAAATCCAGCTAAAAAAGGTATCCCACATAATGCTAAATTAGCAATATTAAAACAAGCACAAGTTAAAGGTATTATTAATCTTAAACCTCCTATTAACCGAATATCTTGATTATTATTTATATTATGAATAATAGCCCCTGCACATATAAATAATAAAGCTTTAAATAATGCATGAGTTAATAAATGAAAAAAAGCTAACTTATAATTTCCTATTCCTAAAATACTTATTATTAAACCTAATTGACTTAATGTAGATAAAGCAATAATTTTTTTTAAATCAAATTCATAATTAGCTCCTAATCCTGACATAAATATTGTTAAATTACCTAATAACAATAAAATAATTCCTAATATTCTACCTTCTAATAAAATATTAAACCGAATTAATAAATAAACACCAGCAGTAACTAAAGTAGAAGAATGGACTAAAGCAGAAACAGGAGTAGGTGCAGCTATTGCAGCAGGTAGTCAAGAAGAAAATGGAATTTGAGCTCTTTTTGTTATAGCAGCTAGTATAATTAATCAACCAATAAATATTATTTCATTATTATTAATTATAAATTCTAAATAAAAAATATAATTTCATCTTCCATAATTTAATATTCAAGCAATTGCTAATAATAATGCTACATCACCAATTCGATTAGATAATGCCGTTAATATACCAGCATTAAAAGATTTAACATTTTGAAAATAAATTACTAAACAATAAGAAACTAATCCTAATCCATCTCATCCTAATAAAATACTAATTAAATTAGGTCTAATAATTAATATTATTATTGAACTAACAAATAATAATACAAGTATAATAAAACGATTAATTTTAAAATCACTTATTATATATTCTTTTCTATAAAAAATTACTAATGAAGAAATTATTAAAACAAATGATATAAATATTAAACTTATTCAATCAAATAAAAATGTCATAATAATATTAATAGAATTATAAGATACAATTTCTCATTCAATAAATAAAACATAATCATTTATAATAAAATTAATACTTAAAAAAAATAATAATAATCTAAAAAAAAATAAAGAAATAAATCTAATTAAACAAATTGATAAATTTTTCACGATTTAAAAAGAATTAATTCTTATCATTGATACCACAAATCAATATTTTACTTAAACTATTTAAATATAACCACAATATAATTATATCTCTTTTTAAAATTAATAAATTTAAAGGAAATCAATGTAAAAATAAAAGTAAAAATTCCCGAATTAAACCTCTTCTAAATAAATAAATACCCTCAAAAATTTTACCATGTTGACTATAAGAAAATAAATATAATGTATAAGCAGCTCTAAAAAAAGATAATAATGATAACATAATTATAGTAATTCAAGATCATCTTACAATTCTATTAATAAGAGAAACTTCTCCTAATAAATTTAAAGTAGGAGGAGCTGCTATATTAGCAGAACTTAATAAAAATCACCATAATGATATTGAAGGTATTAAATTTAATAACCCTTTATTAATTAATAATCTACGTCTTCCTAATCGTTCATAAGAAATATTAGCTAAACAAAATAATCCAGAAGAACATAACCCATGAGCAATTATTAAAGAATAAGAACCACATATTCCTGTATAAGTTAAAGTTATTAAACCTGTCAATACAATTCCCATATGAGCAACAGAAGAATAAGCAATTAATGCTTTCAAATCAGTTTGACGTAAACAAATTAAACTAACTAAAAATCCTCCAATTAATCTAATTCTAATTCAAATAAAATTATATTTTAATCCAATTAATTGCAAAAAAGAAAAAATTCGTAATATTCCATATCCCCCTAATTTTAACATAATACCAGCTAAAATTATAGAACCTGAAACAGGAGCTTCTACATGTGCTTTAGGTAATCATAAATGAACTAAAAATATAGGTATTTTTACTAAAAATGCTAATAATAATGAAATATATAAAATTTCTATATTAAAATTACAAAATCTTAATAAATAAAAATTAATACTTCCTACATTATTATATAAATAAAAAATTCCTACTAATATAGGTAAAGAAACTAGTAATGTATAAAATAATAAATATATACCAGCTTGTAAACGTTCAGGCTGATATCCCCATCCTAAAATTAAAAATAAAGTGGGAATTAATCTTATTTCAAAAAATATATAAAATATAAATAATCTCATTCTTCCAAAAGTTAAAATTAATCTAATTAATAAAATAATTATATTTAACTGAAATAAATTGATATAATTATTATATTTAAAAATTAATTCACTTGCTATAAATATTAAACTAATAATTCAAAAACTTAATAAAATTAATCCATAAGAAATAAGATCACAACCAAATGAATAAGAAATAGATATAAAATAATTAGTATAATTATTTATTAAAATAAATAAAAAACTTGAAAAAAATAAAAATTTTTGAACCATTCAATATGAATTATTTATAAAACATAAAGGTAATAAAAATAAAATTATTATAATTAACTTTAACATTGTAAAATATTAAATCTTTGAAAATAATCATTCCCATGTATTCGAATCATTGAAATTAAAATAGAAACACCTAAAGCTCCTTCACATACACTAAATACTAAAAATATTATTCTGAAAAAAATTTCATAATTAATTATATTTAAATAAATAAATAATAATAAAAATAATCTTAAAACAATATATTCTAATCTTAATAATATTGATAATAAATGTTTACGGTTAAAAATAAAACTAAATACACCTATAAAAAATAAAATTATTGGTAAATTTCAAAAAAAAATTATCATTTGTTTTAATAGTTTAATAAAAACATTGGTCTTGTAAATCAAAAATAAGAGAATCTTTTAAAACTTCAAGAAAAAGAAATTTTCCTATCATTAATCCCCAAAATTAATATTTTATTTAAACTATTTCTTGATATTATACAATGAATTTTATTTTCTTTAATATTTTTATTTAATTTTATATTTATTTTTATAAAACATCCTTTAGCTATAGGATTAACTTTATTAATTCAAACTACATTAATTTCTTTAATATCAGGATTAATACATAAAACTTTTTGATTTTCTTATATTTTATTTTTAATTTTTTTAGGAGGAATATTAGTTTTATTCATTTATGTAACTTCCTTGGCATCAAATGAAATATTTAATCTTTCAATTAAACTATTTATAATTTCTTTTACAATGTTAATAATATTTTTATTAACTATAATTTTTATAGACAAAAATATAATACTTCAATATAAAAATAATGAAATTTTATCAATTATTAATTTAAATTCTTATATTATAGAAAATTCATTATCAATTAATAAATTATATAATTTTCCCACAAATTTAATAACAATTTTATTAATGAATTATTTATTAATTACATTAATTGCGATTGTAAAAATTACTAAATTATTTAAAGGCCCTTTACGACCTATATTTAACTAATGAATAAACCTTTACGAATTAAACACCCAATTTTAAGAATTATTAATAGATCATTAATTGATTTACCAACTCCTATTAATATTTCTATATGATGAAATTTTGGTTCATTATTATTTTTATGCTTAATAATTCAAATTATTACAGGATTATTTTTAGCTATACATTATACAGCAGATATTAACATAGCATTTAATAGAATTAATCATATCTGTCGAGATGTAAATTATGGTTGATTATTACGAACTATACATGCTAATGGAGCATCATTCTTTTTTATTTGTATTTATTTACATATTGGACGAGGAATTTATTATAATTCTTATTTATTTACTCCTACTTGATTAGTAGGAGTTATTATTTTATTTCTAACTATAGGAACAGCTTTCATAGGATATGTTTTACCATGAGGTCAAATATCTTTTTGAGGAGCTACTGTTATTACAAATTTATTATCTGCAATCCCCTATATTGGAATTGAATTAGTACAATGAATTTGAGGGGGATTTGCAGTAGATAATGCAACTTTAACTCGATTCTTTACATTCCATTTTATTCTTCCTTTTATTGTTTTAGCAACTACAATTATTCACATTTTATTTTTACATGAAACAGGATCTAATAACCCATTAGGATTAAATTCTAATATTGATAAAATCCCTTTTCATCCATATTTTACTTATAAAGATATTGTAGGTTTTATTTTAATAATTATATTATTAATTTTATTAGTATTAATTAATCCATATTTACTAGGAGATCCTGATAATTTCATTCCTGCTAATCCATTAGTTACACCAATTCATATTCAACCAGAATGATATTTTTTATTTGCTTATGCAATCCTTCGATCAATTCCTAATAAATTAGGAGGAGTAATTGCACTAGTAATTTCAATTGCAATTTTAATAATTATACCATTTTACCATTTAAGAAAATTTCAAGGTTTACAATTTTACCCTATTAATCAAATTTTATTTTGAATTATAGTTACAACTGTATTATTATTAACTTGAATTGGAGCTCAACCTGTAGAAGACCCATATATTATTATTGGACAAATTCTAACATTAATTTACTTTTCATATTTTTTATTTAACCCATTAGTTAATAAATGATGAGATAATTTATTAAATTAATTTATAAACTAAAGTTAATGAGCTTGATAAGCATATATTTTGAAAATATAAGATAGAAACTAAATTTTCTATTAACTTTACTAAATTTAATTATTTAAATAAAATAAATTAAAAAAATTTTAAACCCTAAAAAAAAAAGTAATAAATTTAATGAAAAAGGTAAAAAACTTTTTCAAGCTACATATATTAATTTATCATAACGAAATCGTGGTAAAGTTCCACGAACTCAAATAAATAAAAAAGAAATAAATATTAATTTAATATAAAATAAAAAAGAATAAACATCACTTCCTAAAAATAATAAACAAAATAATATTCTTATAAATAAAATTCTTGCATATTCTGCTAAAAAAATTAAAGCAAATCCACCTCTTCTATACTCTACATTAAATCCCGAAACTAATTCAGATTCCCCTTCAGCAAAATCAAATGGAGTTCGATTAGTTTCAGCTAAAGAAATACTAAATCATACCAAAGAAAAAGGAAATAAAATAAATAAAAATCAAATAAATATTTGAAACTTATAAAATATTAATATATTATATCTACCAATTAAAAAAATAAAACTTAATAAAACCAAAGCTATACTAACTTCATAAGAAATAGTTTGAGCTACAGCTCGTAACCCTCCTAATAAAGCATAATTAGAATTTGATGATCAACCTGCAATTATAACTGTGTATACCCCTAAACTAGTACAACACAAAAAAAATAATAACCCTAAATTAAAAGAAAATAATTTTATAAATATAGGTATACATATTCATACTAATAAAGATAAAAATAAAGAAAAAATAGGAGAAAAATAATAAGAAATATAATTAGATAATATTGGATAAGTTTGTTCTTTAGTAAATAATTTAATTGCATCACAAAAAGGTTGAACAATACCAAATAAACCTATTTTACTAGGACCCTTACGAATTTGAATATATCCTAATACTTTTCGCTCTAAAAGAGTTAAAAAAGCTACTCTTACTAAAACAAAAATTACTAATAATAATCTTCTAACAATAAATAAAATATTTTCTATAAACAACAAGTACTATCTGTAAAATATTACATAAATAAATTCTAAATTTATTGCATTAAATCTGCCAAAATAGTAATTTTTAATAAATATTAATCAAATTCATTTCAAAAATAATAATTTATTAAATATAAGGTCCTTTCGTACTGAAATATTTTAATTTTTTAAAGATAGAAACCAACCTGGCTTACACCGGTTTGAACTCAGATCATGTAAGAATTTAAAAGTCGAACAGACTTGAAATTTAAGCAACTACACCTAAAATTATATCTTAATCCAACATCGAGGTCGCAATCTTTTTTATTAATGTGAACTCTCCAAAAAAATTACGCTGTTATCCCTAAAGTAACTTATTTTTTTAATCGTTAATAACGGATCAATTAATCATAAATTAATGAAATAAAAATTAAAAGTTTATTAAATTTTAATATCACCCCAATAAAATATTAAAAATTATAATAATTAAAAACTTCTAAAAAATTATTATAAAAATAAATATAAAGATTTATAGGGTCTTCTCGTCTTTTAAATAAATTTTAGCTTTTTAACTAAAAAATAAAATTTTATTAAAAATTATCATGAAACAGTTAATATTTTGTCCAACCATTCATACCAGCCTTCAATTAAAAGACTAATGATTATGCTACCTTTGCACAGTTAATATACTGCGGCCATTTAAAATATTATTCAGTGGGCAGGTTAGACTTTTAAAAAAAATCAAAAAGACATGTTTTTGTTAAACAGGCAAATATTAATATTGCCGAATTCTTTATAATAACTTATCATTTAATTTTATTATTACAAATTAATATACTAATTTTATCATTTTTAATTTATTTTTCAAATTAAAATAAATACTTTAATAAATATTTAAAATACAAATAAATAATTTATTTTTTAAAATAAATTATAACATTTTTATTAATAATAATTATTCCTAAATTTATATTTATTATAATTAATTAATTTATTTTTAAATTTTTATTTTATAGCTTATCCCATAAAATATTAAAATTAAATATTTATTTAATTAATATAATTAATTAAATAATATAAAATTTTTAAATTAAATTTATTTCTTAAAGAACTAGATACCTTTAAAAACGAATAACATTTCATTTCTAATATATTATTAAAAATAATTTTATTACAATAACTTTTATAATATATTAACTCTTTTAAAATCGAGAAAATTATATGATCTTTAATTTTTAATTAATAAACCCTGATACACAAGGTACAATAAATTAAATTTTCTTTTCCAATAAAAATTTTTCAAATTATTTAAATTTTCTTTCACAATACTATTTAACTATAATAAAATTTATTATTTCTTTAAAAAATACTAAAACAATCAATTAAATAATTATTTTTAATAGATTAATAAATAAACAAAATAAATAAATAAATAAATTTTAAATCAATTTATATTGATTTGCACAAAAATCTTTTCAATGTAAATGAAATACTTTACTTTTTAAGCTTTAAATTGCATTCTAAATACACTTTCCAGTACATTTACTATGTTACGACTTATCTTACCTTAATAATAAGAGTGACGGGCGATGTGTACATATTTTAGAGCTAAAATCAAATTATTTATCTTTATAATTTTACTATCAAATCCACCTTTAATAAACATTTCAAATTTATAGTCATATAAATAAATTTATTGTAACCCATTTTTACTTAAATATAAGCTACACCTTGATCTGATATATTTTTTTATTAAAAATTTTGAACATTAATATTCTTATAAAATATTCTAATAACGACGGTATATAAACTGTTAACAAAAATAAGTAAGGTCCATCGTGGATTATCGATTATAAAACAGGTTCCTCTGAATAGACTAAAATACCGCCAAATTTTTTAAGTTTCAAGAACATAACTATTACTACTTAAATTTTCTTACTTACATTTTTAATAATAGGGTATCTAATCCTAGTTTATTGCAAAAATTTTTAAGCTTTAATTATTTTTATTTCTATTAATTATAAATTTAAAAATTTCACTTAATAAATTTAATTTTTTTTATAATAATTAATTTAACTTTAACTAATAAAATTTATTTGTATTATTTGTATAACCGCGAATGCTGGCACAAATTTAATCAATACTTTTTAATATTACTTTTTCTAAATTTCTTTAATTAATAATACTAATTATTGCGAATCATAAATAATTCTATTATTATTAAAATAATAAAATAATCACAAAAAAATTTACATATAAATTAAATTAATAACAAATTAATAAGCCAAAATAAAACTTTATTTATATATATAAATTATTATAATTAAAATTATTATAATTATTTATAAATTATATAATTAAATATAGTAAAATTATATTAAATATAGTAAAATTATATTAATTAACTAAAATTATATTAAATATAGTAAAATTATATTAATTAACTAAAATTATATTAAATATAGTAAAATTATATTAATTAACTAAAATTTAATAATATATATATATAACATTATTTATCTATTAATATAAATAATTTATATATTATTAAATTAATAATTCTCCATACATAATTTAATATAATATTAAATTATGTATAAAATAATAATTATTTATATATATATATATATATGCAATTTTTTATTATTAAAATTAATTTTTAATAGTAGTAATATAAAATTTTTTTAATTTTAAAATTATTGTAATTTTTAAATAAATCTTAAAATTTATACTTAATATAATTTACACGTTAAAAATTAAGCATCCAATTTTTTAATTGTAGCGTGCAGAAAAATATTTACGTTACTATACTAGATAGGATTAATAGATTAATATTAATATATAAATATTTAATTAATCAATATTAATCTATTAATTTAGTTCTAAAAAATTTCAAATTTAATTAAGAATATCATTCATTAAATTTTTATTAATTATTATTTATCTCTATATTATGAAGAAATATAAGATCATATAATAATTTTTAATAATATATATATATAACATTATTTATCTATTAATATAAATAATTTATATATTATTAAATTAATAATTCTCCATACATAATTTAATATAATATTAAATTATGTATAAAATAATAATTATTAAAAAAAAAAAAAAAAAAAAAAACATGTAAACTCAATTATTACAAAACATGATAATTCTATTTTCTTGA